CCCTTGTCGGCTCTCTGTGAAATATTCATTTGGCCGAGGACTTCCAAAAACATCGTAAGCTAAACCCGTACTGACGAATAACCAACCCGCAATGAATAGGGAAGGTATAGTAATGCTATGAATGACCCAGTATCGAATACTAGTAATAATATCAGCAAAAGAACGTTCTCCCGTGCTTCCAGACATGCTGAGCTCCACAAATTCTTGTATGTTCAAAAAAAAAAGGCGGGCCGACTCCGTTAAAGATGGAATCAGTAAATCTAAAACTACTGATACTGGATCTTTGTGAGATCGTCAATCTTGTACCAAAGGTGTATTTAGAGTAGACCGAATCAGTATAGCTATCCTTCCTATAGCGCAGCAACGCAGCCTCGATCATTACCGAAAGGAAATGCTATTGCTATATCTTCCTTGTCTATGTATAAATTTATTTTCCTTAGAATATAAGATTAAGTAAGGTTTATATTAGTGGATTCATCATAGTAATAGAAAGTAAAGATCTTGAATGGATGGGCTCTAATAATTAATGAGAGATATCATGATTAAAAGATCTCATTATATTCATAATATTCCATTATATGTTATGTGAAATCTATAAATGGTGGTTCGGTTCATATTTTATTTTTTTGAATCCTCTCGTTTTATTAAAGTAATTGGTAATTGTTCGTTCATAGAACAAATATGCTGATACTATTTCATTTTAAACATTTTAAACTTCTAAACTGAAGTTATTATTACTATTCTAAATAGTAATTATTAGAAATGGAAATTCTTATTACTATCCCTATCTATTTAATTCTTTACTTTTTCATTGGCTAATTGGAATTAATATATTAGAATTATATTTCATATTTTTTATTCTTCTTTTTTTTTTTAGTGTCCGTCTATAATGACTGATTAATCAAGAACTTTCAATTGGAACTCAACGAATTCTTTCAATTAGTTTTTCTTACCGTCATATCTGGATTGAGACTTAGGTAAATGTTTTATTCATATATGTAGTAAAAGAACATATCTAATTTAGCTCTTTCATGCCTATTCTAACTAGTTATTTTGGTTTTTTACTGGCTGCTTCAACTATAACCCCAGCTATATTTATTGGTTTGAACAAGATACGACTTATTTGAAATAATGAAAGAAATGAAATTCAATAAACAATTTCAAAAAAGAAAAATCAAAGCCTCTCCTAATATTTCATTTCAGGTATTCTATGGTTTCTTCCCACGTCAATTGCCAATTCATGGTCATTGAGATTCATGGATAATTCAGATTAATATTTAGGGATAGATCTTACCTCTCTTTTTATTCCCTAAAGCAAATCGAAATGATTGAAGTTTTTCTATTTGGAATCGTCTTAGGTCTAATTCCTATTACTTTAACAGGATTATTTGTAACTGCATATTTACAATACAGGCGCGGTGATCAGTTGGACCTTTGATTAAGTAACATCTCTTTTTTTGATTGACCTCCTCTTTGTAGGAGGTCAAATTTAAGTTGCAATTCTACTTTGTTTTGTTAAGTTATTTCATTGTAATTCGACATAACATAAACGGAATCACGCTCTGTAGGATTTGAACCTACGACATCGGGTTTTGGAGACCCGCGTTCTACCGAACTGAACTAAGAGCGCTTTCTTATATCCTATAAAAGTAGATACGATTGTAAAGAAAAGGATTTTTTTAACCCCGAGGGTTTTGTGTGCATATAGTATGCAAAAATGAAAAATTATGTCCAAAATTTCCCGATCTTATTCAATGAATACCTCCTAACTGTCCATAGGAGAAAGAATAGGTAGGGATGACAGGATTTGAACCTGTGACATTTTGTACCCAAAACAAACGCGCTACCAAGCTGCGCTACATCCCTTTTAAAGATTGTTGTACAGTGTCCATTGTATAAAATCCATGTCTTGTTTTCCACATCCTTCTTTTTTGCTCTACCATCTCTATATAGATAGGTAGATAATTTTTTTGTCATTTTCTTTTAGAGGGCGACAAAATGGAATCTGCTGGATCATTGTACATATATATGCATTTTAGTTAGTAATTCCTAATTAGAATTTCATTTCAAGCAAAAACAAATAATCTTGAACTAAAATTCAAATATCGGGTTATCTATGATCTATGTATTAGAGACTATATATGTATTACAATATACAATATAAATAAAGAATTGAAATAAATAAGAAAAAAAAAAAAAGAAAAGACGAAGGAGGATTTTCAATGCGAGATATAAAAACATATCTCTCAACGGCACCTGTGCTAACCACTCTATGGTTTGGGTCTTTAGCAGGTCTATTGATAGAAATTAATCGTTTATTTCCAGATGCCTTGTCATTCCCTTTTTTTTCATCTTGATTGAATTCTTTTATTGATCTGTGAAAAAATGAAGAAGATTTGAGATACAATTCTACGTAACATGGCTCCAATTTCGCCTCCTTTTTCTTTTCTATTCTCAAAAAAGAAAGAGAAAGAGTGTATCGAACCTCAGTCAAAATACAGTGAATCTACGATAGAATTTTGGGGAAAATAAATGGAAATGTGGATCCAGTCTAGGGGCGGTTCCACGAAATTCTAACATAGAAAGAAGAAGAAGATACTGAGATTAGGATAGGAAGAATTCATAGTTAGAAAAAATTGTATTAATTAATTATTTAATGATATTCGTAATATTATTCTATTAGTAATATTATTCTATTAATGAATATGACTCTTTTTCTTTATAGTTATATTAATTAATAGTAATTCTTTTTTAGATTCTAGTACTTAGAAGTCATTCGAATTATTAGAATTAGAAAAAGAAAATATTTACAAATTCCATTTCTAGTTAATAACTTTTATTAATATAGTTTATTAATATAGTTAATACAGTATAGATATAGAATGTAGATTCTTTTTTCTTTTCTTTTTCTTTGGTTCGGATCAAAAAGAAAATGAAGAGAGTTCTAAAGTGAAGTCGATCCAAAATGAAAAGGAGGTTCATGGCCAAGGGTAAAGATATTAGAATTATAGTTATTTTGGAATGTACCTGTTGTGTTCGAAAGGGTGTCAATAAAAAATCGCCGGGCATTTCTAGATATATTACTCAAAAGAATCGACACAATACACCCAATCGACTAGAATTTAGAAAATTTTGTCGCTATTGTCAAAAGTATACAATTCATGGGGAAATAAAGAAATAGATGTAACGGAATGCTTGTGTTATTTTTACAAGTAGTGGGAAGACTAAGAACTTTACATCTTAACATATATAATACAAACCAAATCCTATTTTGGTCGAATCTTAATTAAATGAATAAAAAAAAGTATTCTATTTTATAGATTATTTTCTATAGATATATAGAAGGAATAAACAAACCATGGATAAATCCAAACAACCTTTTCGTAAATCCAAGCGATCTTTTCGTAGACGTTTACCCCCAATCGGATCGGGGGATCGAATCGATTATAGAAACATGAGTTTAATTAGTCGATTTCTTAGTGAACAAGGAAAAATATTATCTAGACGGACAAATAGGTTAACTTTGAAACAACAACGATTAATTACTATTGCTATAAAACAAGCTCGTATTTTATCTTTGTTACCTTTTCGTAATAATGAGAAACAATTGGAGAGAGTGGAGTCGATCCCTAGAACTACTGGTCCTAGAACCAAAAATAAATAGATAGACTCTTCAAAAGTCCAATCGGAACTCAAGCTCATATTAATATGAATTTTTTGCTCAAAAAAACTAGAATCCAGATTTGATTCTTGTATTATAAACTCTAAAATTATAAATAAAGTAAAAATGGGGAAGAAATCTTTTTTTCTTGAAAGATGTTCGTTTATTCCTACTACTCAAATCTTCATTTCTTTTTCTTCTATCTTCCCGGAGTCCATTCTCCGGGAAATCCTGTTTCAATCATTCTTGTTTCCTGTATAATAATTAAGATTCTTTTATTCCTTTATTTGATTTGTATTCTTTTTTTTTTTTATTTTTGATTAATGATTTTCTTTGAAATAATATCAAAACAATTCTTATTTGATAGGGCTATTTGCGCAAGTATTTTACGATTCAGAAGCAATTGTCTCTTGTACAGATTGTGTATGAATAGGCTATAACTATAGAATAGCCTATCCTCACGAGTTACCGCATTTATCCGAGTGATCCACAAACGACGAAAATCTCTCTTTTTCCTGCTCCTATTTCGATGAGAAGAAACCAAAGCTCTCATTCTTTGTTGAGTAGTTGTTCGAGTAAGTCTTGAATGAGCCCCTATAAAGGTTGATGCAAATAAACGAATCTTTTTTCGACGTCTCCGAGCTGTATATCCTCGTTTAACTCTGGTCATTGAATCAAATCAAATGAAATTTTCTTGAATAACTAATTGATTTCTCTTCTTTCAGTCATCCTTTTCCTCCGGTCGATTAATAACAAAACGGATTCTTCCGATATATAAAATATAAATTCCAATGGCTTTTGCGACTATAACCTTCCCGACCACGATTTTTTCTTTCTTCAAGGTAGGTATCTCGCCTGGAAATAAGAAATTAAAATGCTACTAAATAAAAAAGAATAGTGGGTTTCCTCGTTTCTATGGTAACTTCTGAAACGGTGAGGTCCTCTCTATACACCGGAGCCTCTTCTTTCATTTCATCGAATTTTATCGTGAACTTGTATAGTTCACACTCTTTGGCTCTACCCATTCATTTTTCAATTAGAATTCTTTTTTCAATTCTAATTATAAAGTAATAGTCCTTTTCACAAAAAAGCTATCCATACAGTGACGGCATTTAATTCGGAAAGTTGGCTAGGTAGCTGACCCTGTTAGTCCGTTTTTTCAAGAAAAGGAATAGGAGCATAACCTTTTTCCTCCGCTTAATGGATAACTATTTGTTACCAATGGAGAATTCCTTCTCATCTCAAATGGAGTGATTGGATTTTCACCAATAGAAACCATAAATTCATAACATAATTAAGTAGATTATAGATCTTCATTTTTAGATACTAGTCAATTAAAAGGCCGTCTTTCACTATATCTATCCTAATTCATTGGTAGTGGTCGTTGATACTGTAAAAAACTTTTACATTTTTCAAACTCATGATCTGAAATGAACGAGTCGCACATACACCCTAGTACATGTTCCTCGACGCTGAGGACATCCTCGAAGAGCGGGAGATTTCGTGACATTTCTTATTGGCTGTCGTGCGTTTCTAATAAGTTGTTTAATGGTTGGCATGGCGTGTCTATAGAATCTCATTCTAGATAGAATAGAGCGGGGGGTTGGTTTAGATCGATCTTAACCTGATGGTTGATGATTATGAATGATTTCTATTCACACGGGAAATTCCAATTTTTAAAAGGAATTCGTATATTTATATGGAATCCCCAGTATTATCATTTTCGACCGCTACAAGATCAACGATGCCATGAGCTTGGGCTTCTGTTGCTGACATAAAAACATCCCTTTCCATATCTTCGGATATAACCCATAAAGGGTTGCCCGTTCTTTGTACATAAACTTTTGTGAGAGTTTCGCGAAGCTTCAATAGTTCTTCTGCTTCCAGAATAAATTCTCCTGCTTGTGCCTCGTAAAAAGAACTAGCAGGTTGGTGAATCATAACCCTGATGATATTGATATAACATCATGAATGGTTCTTCTATCTATATATTGCACGATTGGGTTAAAGTATTAAAGTAAGGGGGAATCAAAAGAACAATAAAAAATAGAATTAAACAACCGTACGGGCATCTTTTGTACATTGCATACGGCTCTGCAATGGAATTTATCTTTTCGATAGAAGCTATTCTATCGAAAAGAATAAATAGAACCTATCCGATCCAAATAGTTAAATGATCCATTTACCACCCTTCCTTTCGTAGTAGTTAAAAAGATACTATGATGGTTCTGTTGCTTTATATATTTATCTCGTCTGTGGTTTAGCAATCCCAAAGTTTTTTTTGATAGGATCCAAGAAGGATCAAATGATTTTTTCCATTTTTTTTTAACTCTTTCTCTCATAACATAAAAAGAAGAAAGAGACTTCTGGTGTGGAAGAATAATGGTTTGTGACGCTGAAATTGACTCTTGCTTGACACATAAAATCAAATTGGGAATAACCCTTCTTTCATACTACTATCTCGATACAAAATCTCATGTTAGAAAAAAACAATAAAGGTTTGTTCATATCGAACTCGAATTGCCATGCTATTATTACTTATTCTTTATTTGATTCATATTCGATACAGCGAAGGCATAGTATTCTTTTTTTTTTCAAATAAAAAAACTCATTGGCGCCAAGCGTGAGGGAATGCTAGACGTTTGGTAATTTCTCCTCCGACCAGAACGAAAGATCCCATTGAAGCGGCTAATCCCATACATATTGTATGTACATCCGGTGACACAAATTGCATAGTATCATAAATGGCTATTCCTGGTATTACCCATCCGCCTGGAGAATTTATAAACAAATAAAGATCCCTAGTATCATCTTCTATGCTGAGATATATCATGAGACCAACAAGTTGATTCGAGATCTCGCTATCAACCTCTTGGCCTAAAAAAAGTAATCTTTCTCGATGAAGTCGGTTGATTAGGGCAAAATTGTATCCCTGAGGAACCGTACGTGCACCTTTGGATGCATACGGTTCGAAAGAATTGCGAAAAAAAATCAATGTGTCGATTCCAATCCTATTTCTTTTTTTTTTTTTAACATGAGTTTTGCTCTCCTTCCCCTTCCCTATATTCTATAATGTAGAAAATCAAAAAGAATTTTATGAACTTATTGAACTAACCTCTCATTGATGTATTGTTTCATCGAAATTCAAATTACGATGTCATTTTCTTGTTCCTGAATGGGCCCTTTCAATTCTTTTAGGTTCTTGTTCTACTCCGGGGGAAGATTTGCCCGAATTCCATTTGAGCATATAGGTCAAATGATTCCAGTACCACTTCTTTTTTTTTCAATTTTTCATACCTTTCCCAAAAATATTCGATGTATTCATCATACTACTCCATTGGTAGGCAGTTTAAAATTATCCCTATAGTAAGTCTCTATGATACAAGCAGTAATCGTGTAATTCTTATATATTCTACAAAATAGATTCTCTTATAGTAAGTTATATTCTATTTCATTAATAATGAATTTAATAAATTATTAAGAATTTAATGAAATTTCTATTTTCTTTTTATATTCTTTATTTCAGAATTACTACATTTACACTCCCATTCTATTACTTTTACTCTTACCATTTACAATTTGGTATTCTTTGAACGGAGCCTGGATACTTTCTTTTATCAGTCCAAGTAAACCATCAATTATTTTAATTGATAATATTGATTCCCAATAGGAATTATTGTGCTTCACGCTCCGAATTATTGATGGTTCAATAAATGAATATATATTTATTGGATTGGGCGAAACATAGAATACTCGATCGAGGGAGATAACGGAGAAATACCATATGACCAATCTGTCTGACAAGTCGCACTATACGTCAACCCAAGCTGCATCTTCCTCTCCAGGACTCCGAAAAGGTACTTTTGGAACACCAAGGGGCATTAAGATAAAGAAAAAAATGAAGTACTATATTTTACTTTAATATGGAAACGTAACAATGGTTTTATTGTCTTCATCATTTTTTCTCTTTCTTTTCTATTCTTATATTCTATTTTTATATCTTTTAATCTTCTTTCTATTTAGAATCTTATTTAGATTCTATAAAATAGAACTTAATATTCTTATCTAGCTAGACTTTATAGTATATATAAGTATATATATATAGAACTGGAAGGTTCATAGAGGAATACAGAATGAATAAAGAAAGATTGTAACGAAGGGGATCGATGGGATCAGCCGATTGTTCGAATGATTTCGAATTCTAAAAAAGTATCTATGCATTTTTTTCCCTAAAAATCCTCCCATTGCGTATTGGTACTTATTGGGTATAGAATAAGATCTGTTTCTATTTGTTCTTCTAAATAGAAAGAAATAGAAAGAATTCTATTTCATTAAAAATAAAAAGAAGGGAATACAAATAAATATTAATCCTTTCCTATAAAAAATCTACCAAACAGGTGAAATACACGGTCTAGTCTTTTCCAATGCGATAAAGTTACATAATGTCTATTTCTTTTTCAGAAAGGGGTATTTACATGGGTTTGCCTTGGTATCGTGTTCATACCGTTGTATTGAATGATCCCGGTCGATTACTTTCTGTCCATATAATGCATACAGCTCTAGTTTCTGGTTGGGCCGGCTCGATGGCTCTATATGAATTAGCGGTTTTTGATCCCTCTGACCCTGTTCTTGATCCAATGTGGAGACAAGGCATGTTCGTTATACCCTTCATGACTCGTTTAGGAATAACCAATTCGTGGGGGGGTTGGAATATATCGGGAGGAACTATAATGAATCCGGGCATTTGGAGTTATGAAGGCGTGGCAGGAGCACATATTTTGTTTTCTGGCTTGTGCTTCTTGTCAGCTATCTGGCATTGGGTGTATTGGGACCTAGAAATATTCTGTGATGAACGTACGGGAAAACCTTCTTTGGATTTGCCCAAGATCTTTGGAATTCATTTATTTCTCTCAGGAGTTGCTTGCTTTGGCTTTGGTGCATTTCATGTAACAGGATTATATGGTCCTGGTATATGGGTGTCTGATCCTTATGGACTAACGGGAAAAGTACAATCTGTAAATCCAGCGTGGGGTGCGGAAGGTTTTGATCCTTTTGTTCCGGGGGGAATAGCTTCTCATCATATTGCAGCAGGTACATTGGGCATATTAGCGGGTCTATTCCATCTTAGTGTCCGTCCGCCTCAACGTTTATACAAAGGATTACGCATGGGTAATATTGAAACTGTGCTTTCCAGTAGTATTGCTGCTGTTTTTTTTGCAGCTTTCGTAGTTGCTGGAACTATGTGGTATGGTTCAGCAACTACTCCAATCGAATTATTTGGTCCCACTCGTTATCAGTGGGATCAGGGGTACTTCCAACAAGAAATATATCGAAGAGTTGGGGCCGGACTAGCCGAAAATTTGAGCTTATCGGAAGCTTGGTCTAAAATCCCCGAAAAATTAGCTTTTTACGATTACATTGGTAATAATCCGGCGAAAGGGGGATTATTCAGAGCAGGCTCAATGGATAATGGGGATGGAATAGCTGTTGGGTGGTTGGGGCACCCCATCTTTAGAGATAAAGAAGGGCGTGAACTCTTTGTACGTCGTATGCCTACCTTTTTTGAAACATTTCCGGTAGTTTTGGTAGATGGAGACGGAATTGTGAGGGCCGATGTTCCTTTTAGAAGGGCAGAATCCAAGTATAGTGTTGAACAAGTAGGGGTAACTGTTGAATTCTGTGGTGGAGAACTCAATGGAGTCATTTATAGTGATCCTGCTACTGTGAAAAAATATGCTAGACGTGCCCAATTAGGTGAGATTTTTGAATTAGACCGGGCTACTTTGAAATCCGATGGTGTTTTTCGTAGTAGTCCAAGGGGTTGGTTCACTTTTGGGCATGCTACGTTTGCTTTGCTTTTCTTTTTCGGACACATTTGGCACGGCGCCAGAACCTTGTTCAGAGATGTTTTTGCCGGTATTGATCCAGATTTGGATGCTCAAGTGGAATTTGGAGCATTCCAAAAACTTGGAGATCCAACTACAAGGAGACAAGTAGTCTGATACAAAATTCCTTTGCCATCTTTTGCCTCTATTTTTTCTTTTATTCTAGTTATTTTTTCTTTTATTCTAGTATTTAGATATTTCATTATATTTCATATATTTATCTTTTTTTCTATATTTTTATGTATAAATAGAATAATATAGAAAAATTCGAAATAGAATATAATCGAATAGTAATAAGATATGAATGACTATATCTATATATACATACTATATAGATAGTAATAGTTAGTAATAGTAAATTGTAAATCTCAAATTTGAATTTCTTTAGTAAATAATCCAAAATGAATAGGTGTGGAAGCTATAATTGTAAACCACGATCGAATCTATGGAAGCATTGGTTTATATATTCCTCTTAGTTTCGACTTTAGGGATAATTTTTTTCGCTATCTTTTTTCGAGAACCACCTAAAGTTCCAACTAAAAAAATGAAATGATTTTTCATTATTTCCATTGAAGTAATGAGCCCCCATATTAATATTGGAGCTCATTACTTCAACTAGTCCCCATGTTCTTCGAAGGGATCTCTTAATTTTTGAGAGGGTTGCCCAAAAGCGGTATATAAGGCATACCCAGTAAAGCTTACAAGTAAACCGGATATGGAGATGGCGACTAGGGTTGCTGTTTCCATTTTTCGATAATTTCAAGATCACAAAGGATCACGATAATGTTGTTTATTTACAACTACAACGGAATGGTATACAAAGTCAACAGATTTAAACCCATGATGAAAGAGGATTTATGGCTACAAAAACCGTTGAGAGTAGTTCTAGATCTGGGCCAAGATCAACTGGCGTAGGGAGTTTATTGAAACCATTGAATTCGGAATATGGAAAAGTAGCTCCAGGGTGGGGGACTACACCACTTATGGGAGTTGCAATGGCTCTATTTGCAATATTTCTATCTATTATTTTAGAAATTTATAATTCATCTGTTTTACTGGATGGAATTTCAATTAATTAGTTCATAAAAACTAGTAAGTCCTAGCAAAAAGATTATTTTACTTATACTTACTTAATGCTTAAGATACTGAATACTTCAACTTAAGATTACCTAAGACTTGGATTTATAGACCATTCTGGTAGTTCGATCGTGAAATTTATTTGTTTCGATATTTCATTTCCGGAATATGAGCGTGTGACTTGTTATAATTGATCCTATTGATAATACAGAGAATGGACCTGTCATCTCTATCAAGATGATTCTACCTCGTCAGATATTTATTCTAGTCTCTGGAGCACGGACTATATAGAATAGATCAAGAAAAGAAATAGTTGAACTATGATTCATACCTATTATTCAGACCTCGCAACCGGATTAAAAAAAAATGGAAATAGGGAAATAGGTCTTTTCTAAATCAAACAATTTTTTCCTTCATACTTCCGAAAGAAACCTCTTTCTCTAGATTTTGTTGAGTTATTACATTCATTGAAGAAGTGATGATCAAATGGTTTTTACTCAGAAATCCTTTGAGTTTAGCTTTGGTTTTCTTAAATCATCGTGGTTCTAGTATGAATCTGAGGTTTCAATTGATTCATAGGGTCTCAACAAGAGAATTCCTATCAAAAAAAAAAAGATAGGGAAGAGAAGATTCAAGAGGCCTGTCATGATTAACATAAAGAAAGATAGATGAGCCAACTTGATATTGTATTTCTTGGCATTATCATCACAAAGAAGAGATTCCGGATTTTTCTTACTTCGTATCTTTGGGTCAAATCGAGTCAAGTGGCTAAGCCACAAGAAGTTTGAAACTCTCTATTCCATATCCGTTGAAACCAGTATTTGTGTGTTTCGGCTTGAGCCGTACGAGATGAAATTTTCATATACGGCTCTAAGAGGGGGAGTCTTTCTTGGTTTACCTATCTCAATAAAGTATATGATTGGTTCGAGGAACGTCTCGAGATTCAAGCGATTGCAGATGATATAACTAGTAAATATGTTCCTCCTCATGTCAATATATTTTATTGTTTAGGGGGGATTACGCTGACTTGTTTTTTAGTACAAGTAGCTACGGGTTTTGCTATGACCTTTTACTATCGTCCAACTGTTACAGAGGCTTTTTCCTCTGTTCAATACATAATGACTGAGGCCAACTTTGGTTGGTTAATTCGATCAGTTCATCGATGGTCAGCAAGTATGATGGTTCTAATGATGATCTTGCACGTATTTCGTGTGTATCTTACGGGGGGTTTTAAAAAACCCCGCGAATTAACTTGGGTTACAGGGGTAGTTCTGGCTGTATTGACCGCATCTTTTGGCGTAACTGGTTATTCCTTACCTCGGGACCAAATTGGCTATTGGGCAGTAAAAATTGTAACAGGCGTACCTGAAGCTATTCCTATAATAGGATCACCTTTGGTAGAATTCTTACGTGGAAGTGCTAGTGTGGGCCAGTCCACTTTGACTCGTTTTTATAGTTTACATACTTTTGTATTGCCTCTTCTTACTGCCGTATTTATGTTAATGCACTTTCCAATGATACGTAAGCAAGGTATTTCGGGTCCTTTATAGAGAAGGCAGATCATAGATATTTGTAATTTATTATATAGGGGAGGAACAAGAGTCTTTTATTGCTACAAATATGTATTATTGAAAAATAAGGCATGTTATTTGGATACTTGTATTCAATTCTGAAGTATTTTTTATTTGATACGAATCGAATAGTTGAACTATATTTTCCTAAAAGGGGATGGATTATGGGAGTGTGTGACTTGAACTATTGATTGGTCCATGCAGATCTATGATTTTATCCGCCAAGTTGGAATTCACAACCCAACGTGTCTCCACATCCAACCATCATGTCAGTCCCTTTATGTAGCATAGGATAGGCCGGTTTTACCTTGAGGAGAATATTTTCTATGATCATACCCGAATCATGTCATACATGAAAAGGCTCCGTAAGATCCCTAGAATAAGTGATGTGGAATGATCCAATGTTCTATTTATTTACTTTGTTTGATTTTTTTTTTTTTTTTAGTAATTTTTTAGTAATCTTAGTAATTTTTTTATAGTATGTAGATGCATTCATTTCCTTTGCATCGACCCTGATCTATTATACTATCGGAGTTAAATAAGGGATCTAAGGAAGAACAGGGGCTAGACTTTATTAGTAACAAGTAAAAACTTTGTATTTTGTTTATGTAATACAATCGAGATGTTGTGAGGATAAATACCAACCAAAAGATATGAGACAATCCAAAAAGCACTTGATCATGATCAAATTTGTAAGCCGACTTGGATATTGAGCATTTCCCTGTTGCCAGAACTGAATTATTTGCAATGAATAATGAATCGTTGAAACTCGGGGAAATGGAATTTGATAAAGAGTTTATTACATAGAGTCATTCTACATTATATATGTAGATATGTATAAAATATAGGTTTTCTATGGATCTATTTCTGTGATTCTTTTGATTCTTGCTCGAGCCGGATGATAAAAAATTATCATGTCCGGTTCTTTTGGGGGATGGATCCACAAGAGTTAACCTATCCAAATAACAAAGAAACCTGATTTGAATGATCCTGTATTAAGAGCTAAATTGGCTAAAGGGATGGGACATAATTATTATGGAGAACCCGCATGGCCCAATGATCTTTTATATATCTTTCCAGTAGTAATCCTAGGCACTATTGCATGTAGTGTGGGTTTAGCAGTTCTAGAGCCGTCAATGATAGGTGAACCGGCGGATCCGTTTGCAACTCCGTTGGAAATATTACCCGAATGGTACTTCTTTCCCGTATTTCAAATACTTCGCACAGTGCCCAATAAATTATTGGGTGTTCTTTTAATGGTTTCAGTACCAATAGGATTATTGACAGTACCTTTTTTGGAGAATGTCAATAAATTCCAAAATCCATTTCGTCGTCCAGTAGCTACAACAGTATTTTTGATCGGTACCGCAGTAGCTCTTTGGTTAGGTATTGGAGCAACTTTACCTATCGATAAATCCCTCACTTTAGGTCTTTTTCAAAGTTAAATACCACGACATAGGTATCTAAGGAAGATCCTCTTCTGGATCTTCCCTAGATACCTCAATCTTATTATGTATCTATTCTGCAAATATATGGACCGTGTCGGAGATTCAAAACTTATTCTATTATTTTTTATTTTATTTATAATTCTAAAAACTAAAAAATTCCAATGGATTTAAAATGAAAACTTTTTCTTAGGTAAATTGATTGCAAAATGCTTCTGTAGAGTGCCCAATATCTTTTTTATATCTTCTATGCGAAAATATTCCATTTTCATAAGATCTTCTTGACTGTGATTCAAAAGGTCCAATAATGTATGTATATTGGACCTTTTGAGACAATTATAGGTCCTGGAAGACAATTCTGATTGGTCAATAAAAATACATGTCAATGGAATTCCTTTTTTGTTTTTCTTGAGATTAGTGAATCTGTCTTGAAAGGAAAAAAAGGGTAGATTCCATCTGTTTTCATTTTCCTCTAAATTCATGTACTCTTCCTCTGCATGTAGAAAAGGAATCAATAAATCAATCAAATTACGAGAAGCTTCATAAAGTGCTTCTTTAGGAGTTAAACTTCCATTCGTCCATATTTCTAGAAAGAGTATCTCTTGTTTTTCATTCCCAGTCCCATAAGAATGAATACTATGATTTGCATTTCGAACAGGCATAGATACAATATCTATAGGATAACTTCCATCGTGAGATTCATTTGTGGATTTCATATGATATCCACGATCTCTCTTGATTTGTAATTCAATACACAAATCAATTGGTTCTGTCAGGTTAGCTATATGCTGTGTCGTGTCAACTATTTGTACAGAAGGTGGTGAGATAATATCTTGAGCTGTTATGTATTTAGGTCCCCTGACGCAAATGGATGCGCCCCTAACTCCATAGAGATTACTTTTCAATACAATCTCTTTCAAATTTATTAAAATCTCATGTACTGATTCTTCAATACCCTCTATCGTAGAATATTCATGCAGAACATTTTCAGATGTTGCACGTGTGATACATGTTCCTTCTATTTCTCCAAGTAAAGCCCTTCGCATGGCAATACCTATGGTATTGGCTTGACCTTTCATAAGCGGGGACAGAACAAAACGACCATAATAAAGACGCTTGCTGTCTACTCTTGATTCAACACATTTCCACTTTAGTGTTCGAGTGGATCCTGCTACTTCTTCTCGAACCATACTATTATTTTTCTTTTATTTATGATTATTGGATCAGATCATTGAATCATTTATTTCTCTTGGAATCTCTTGAATTATTATTTCTACACACGTCTTTTTTTAGGGGGGCGACATCCATTATGCGGCATGGGTGTTACATCACGTACGAAACTTAATAGCATCCCATTTCTCCGAATGGCTCGTAATGCCGCATCTCTTCCGAGACCTGGACCCTTTATCATAACTTCTGCTCGTTGCATACCCTGATCAACTAATGTACGAATAGCATTAAATGCCGCGGCTTGAGCAGCATAGGGTGTTCCTTTTCTTGTGCCTCTGAATCCAGAAGTACCTGCGGAAGCCCAAGAAACCACCCGACCTCGTACATCTGTAACAGTTACAATAGTATTGTTGAAACTCGCTTGAACATGAATAACTCCTTTTGGTATTCTACGTTCATTCTTTTTTGAACCAATACGTGCATTCTTACGTAAACCAATTTTTGCTATAGGTTTTGTCATATTTTATTAGATCATATTCATAAGAATAAAATAAAAAGAAAGAAGAATCAGAAAGATACGGGGATAGCTATTTAATATAAAAACGAATCCTTTCTTTTTACATGTACATGATGTACATGGGTTTTTCTTTTAAAAAGTTCTTGATTTAGAACTTGAGAAGGATTACCCCTGTCTCTGTTTATGTCTCAGATTGGAACAAATGACTATAATTCGACCCCGCCTACGAATCAAACGACATTTTTCACAAATTTTACGAACAGAAGCCCTTATTTTCATATTTATCATTCCTTATTTTCATTCTGAATCTATTTTTTTTGAAACAAAAATTAGTTTATTGCATTTTTGAACTTCGAATTATATCCCTACGAAAAGGATGTTTCAAAGAATGATCTAATCGTTCGAATCTTTTTTGCGAAGTCTATAAATTATACGTCCCCTGGTTGAATCATAACGACTCATTTCGATTTTGACTCTATCTCCGGGTAGTATACGTATAAAACTGCGTCGGATTCTCCCTGAAATATAACCTAGAATTAGATCTTCATTATCTAATCGAACTCGGAACATACCGTTGGGAAGTGATTCAGTAATTAAACCCTCATGAATCAATTTTTGTTCTTTCATTCCAGGGAACCCCCTTTAAGTATTAATTAATAGAGGAAGAGTTCTATAATTCACTTCTCCTCTCTCTTTTACAAATAGTAAGTTCAAGAGAAAATTAGGGTACCCCAGGAGAATCACCATATATAACACAAAATTTCTCCTCCAATTTTTTCTAGTCGAGCTTCTCGATCTGTCATTATACCTCGAGAAGTAGAAAGAATTACAATTCCCATTCCACCTAAAATTTTAGGAATTCGTTGATAGTTGGAATAGATTCGTAGACCGGGTCGGCTGATACGTTTTAATTTTATTTTATTCCCTTTCCTAGTCTTTCTATGTCGTAAGGTTGAAACCAAGAAATTTTTTTGACTTTCTTGATGTTTTCGAACGTTTTCAATAAAACCTTCTCGTAAAAGTATTTTCACAATGTTTTTAGTGATATTAGTAGATACTATTTGAACTCTTCCTTTTTGATCTATGTCAGCATTTCTTATAGAAGTTATTATATCGGCAATAATGTCCCTACCCATGATGAACTATAGTTATTGGTGCCTTCTAATTTTGATATAATCAACATGCTTCTTTTTTGTTTTATTTTTTATTAAATTTTTTTATTATTTCATTATTAAAATTTCTAAGAAATTTAAAGTATATACATGAGACACAATCTATTAATCAGATCTATTTCAGATATTTGAATATTCTATATATAGAATATAGATAGGATATATCCTATTTTCATCTATAAGAATCTATAAGACCTCGGGTGCTAATGAAACTATTTTAGTAAAATTCAACTGTCGCAATTCTCGAGCAACCGCACCAAAGATTCGAGTTCCTTTTGGATTTCCTTCTTGATCAATGATAACCGCTGCATTGTCATCATATCGTATTATCATGCCGTTGTCACGTTTGAGTTCTTTACACGTGCGTACAATCACAGCTCTAATTATTTCTGATCTTTCTAGAGGCATGTTGGGCACTGCTTCTTTGATTACAGCAACAATAACATCGCCAATATGAGCATATCGGTGATTACCAGTTCCTATGATTCGAATACACATCAATTCTTGAGCTCCACTGTTATCCGCTACATTCAAAAGGGTCTGAGGTTGAATCATATCATTTTTATTTTAATCTCTTTTTTAAATGCAAGGGATAATAAAAAAAAAAAAAAAAGAAATATTGTCTGTCCAGAGATAAAGAAATCCGTAGTTGTTTTTTCATTATCCATACTCCTTCTTCTTTTACTTTTGTTTACCTATCCTGAAATAACAAATTGAGTTCGTATAGGCATTTTGCATGCTGCTATTTTCATAGCAGCTTTGGCTACAGTTTCTGATACTCCACTAATTTCATAAAGTATTCGGCTCGGTTTAACAACGGATACCCAATATTCGGGGGATCCCTTTCCCGAACCCATACGTGTTTCTGTAGGTCTCACAGTAACAGGTTTGTCGGGAAAGATACGTACCCATATCTTTCCACCACGACGCGCATATCGTGTCATTGCTCTTCGCCCTGCTTCTATTTGTCTAGCTGTGATCCAAGCAGGTTCAAGTGCCTGAAGAGCGTATCTGCCAAAACAAATCTGATTGCCTCGGCAAGATATTCCCTTCATTCGACCTCTATGTTGTTTACGAAATCTGGTTCTTTTGGGGTTATAGTTGATGGTTGTTTCTGAATTCCATCTCTACTGCAAAACCGGACATGAGAGTTTCTTCTCATCCAGCTCCTCACGAATGAAATGATTCAACACGAATGAAATGATTCAATAATGATTCAATAATATTAAATATTATATATACACAATATACACATGTATTTCTGTATTTCATTCTAGTATTTCATTCTATCAAAATAAAGAATATACTAATTTTTTATATTGAATTTTTGGATTTGTTACATAGGTAGCTTTATATATAACTAGGTGTGTTTTTCTATTTTATTTTATCTTTTTATTTTATCAAAATTTCTAATAAAAGAAATTCTGAAATTAAAGAAAAATAAAGAAAGGTTTCGCGGGCGAATATTGACTCTTTCCTCCTTCATTTGTAGGGTCAATTCATGACCATTCAGAATAAATATATTTTTTTGGTTCATTACGCCATCCTACCCAATGAATCATTAGGATTGATTCGTTTTCAAGAAAATCCTATGTAATCACGGGTTCCATCGTTCCCATAGCTTCTCTATTAATGCTTAGGCTTTGAACTCTGCAATGGAGCTCTCAACAAAATTTGTTATTTGTTTGCGAGTTAATCTCCTCAGTTTTTCTTAACCCGAAGCTCGATTCAATTATTCTCTATTTTCTATTATTTAGATTATTATTTTAATTTCATTTATTTAATTTATTTTCTTCTATAGTTTCTATTTTTTATTTGTATATTTCTTATTCTATTGTAATTAGTGTAATTAGATATTTTTTATTTTTATTATATTTTATTATATATTGATATATATTGATGTTGATATATATTGATGTTTATGCTTTATAACACTGCCTTTTTTATTTTTTTTTATGAGTTAATTCTTCATAAACCATACATATGGGAATCATATATCATTGATATCTTTATTCTCTCTTTCTATCATCCTTCCATTTTTCCACATCCCCCTTTTTTTTTTTCACAATTCATAATCAGATTTCTTTTTTATTAAAAAAAAAGAATTTCAGTTGCTACAACTATATGATTGATTCAGTCATATAGTGACTGTTTCTTGGGATCTCGACAATACGAAGCAATAAGTTGGTTTTTAATTTTGAGTTTCTTGAGTTTTGATAGTTACTAAGTTTATAGTCGGGCCAGACTGTTTCTTTTTTCTTTTTTCAATCTAAATTCTAAACTCTAAAGAAAAAACTAACGAGTCACACACTGAGCATAGCAATTATAATAAAATCTAAATGAAATCAAAGGGTAAATCAAATTTTTATTCAACCTTATAGAATTATAATTGTTTGTTTTTCTTTGATTAATTGATTAAGAAAAAAATAAGAAAAGAGTTTCTAAATCTTTTTTATCGATGAGCAGAATGGCGAGATAAAGAAAGGTCCATTATTCTTATTTTCTTATTCTTGGTTTACAAATATCCAAATTTTGATGCCTAAGACTCCATAGATAGTTCTAATTGTATAGGAACAGTGATCAATTTTAGCACGAATTGTTTGTAAGGGAACCCTGCCTTCTCTGATCCATTCGACACGTGCAATCTCTTTTCCGTCGATACGTCCTGCAATTTGCACTTGAATTCCTTTTGTATCCGTTTGTTCAGTTAATTCAATAGCTTTTTTCATTGCCTTTCGAAATGAGACTCTATTTTTTAATTGTAAAGCTATATATTCTGCAAGAATATTAGGTTGTCCATAAGGCTTTTCAATTCTTGTGATAGCAATATTGAGTCTCCGGTTTACAGAATGAAACTTTTTTTGTACATTCATCTGTAATTCTTCGACTCCCCGTGTCCGTCCTTCTATTAATAAGTTGGGAAATCCAATGTAGATTATGACCTGAATCAAATCTATTCTTTTTTGAATTACTATACGGGCAATTCCTTCGAAACCTGAGGATATTTTCTTATTTTTTTTTACATAGTCCTTAATACAATTCCGTATTCTTTCATCTTCTTGTAGACCCATGGAAAAATTCTTTGATTTTGCGAACCAAAAAGAATGATGACTTTGAGTTGTTCCAAGTCTGAAACCAAGTGGATTTATTTTTTGTCCCATATTTTTATATTCTTTTTCCATCCATTTTTTTCTAAATAGGAATCTAAATTTTAGATTTTAAAGAAATCTTTATATGACAAGTGGTTTTTTTTATCAGATAACTACGTCCTCGAGCCCGGGGTTTTAACTTTTTTACAATAGCACCTCTATTGACTTCAGCTTTACTAATAAATAAATCAGCTTCATTTAAACCCATATTATGACTAGCATTTGCTGCTGCAGAATAAACTAATTTTAAAATTGGATAAGATGCCCAATAAGGCATTAGTTCCAGTATCATGAGTGTTTCCTCATAAGAACGTCCCCGAATCTGATCAATTACTCTTCGTGCTTTGAAAACA